AAAAAAAAAAAAAAAAAAAAAAAAAAAAAAAAAAAAAAAAAAAAAAAAAAAAAAAAAAAAAAAAAAAAAAAAAAAAAAAAAAAAAAAAAAAAAAAAAAAAAAAAAAAAAAAAAAAAAAAAAAAAAAAAAAAAAAAAAAAAAAAAAAAAAAAAAAAAAAAAAAAAAAAAAAAAAAAAAAAAAAAAAAAAAAAAAAAAAAAAAAAAAAAAAAAAAAAAAAAAAAAAAAAAAAAAAAAAAAAAAAAAAAAAGATATATGTTAGAATCCGATCCAACAGGTATTCTTAGTCAAAACGGGATTCTCGGGAGATATAAAAAGAGACAAAAATCTATTAGAAAATTCACAGTCTATGAATAGCCACTTCTTGGAAGTCTCATGGTCTATCCAGTAGAAAATGAATATTCGCAAATAATTCGAAAAATACGGAAAATTCTTGAGGGAATTTTGCGTAGAATCGGGTATAAGTGATTCGATTTCTCTTTCTATCTTTCTAAAAGATAGAATAGAACAATAAGTGTTTAGATAAGTGGTTACATAACTATTTCGATTTTTCGAATTTCTCATCATTATTCGAATTTTCTTCATTTTCGAAATCTTCAGGATTGCCCTCAGATTCGTTCAAACAATTTCTTAAACAAATAATGGTTCGATTGCCCGGGATGGAGTTAGACTTTGTATATTGCACCTTTACCACAGCGGTGGAGGTGGTAAATAGTGTGTAGCTACTGAAACTTAAAACGCGAACTTTTTTTTTTCTTAGCATAAGGGTCGCCTCCTACTAATGAATTATAAGTATCTATATTTTGTATTAACGACGAGATCGCTTATCGACTTTCGTATGTTTTCGGAAATTCGAAGTAGGTGCAAATTCTCCCAATTTGTGACCTACCATACCATCTGTTATATAAATAGGTAAATGTTCTTTTCCATTATGGATAGCAATAATATGGCCGATCATTGCGGGTATAATGGTAGTAGATGCCCGGGACCAAGTTTTTATTATTTCTTTTTCTTCTATATAGATTTCGAATTTCTTTTTCTATGGAATTTTTATATTAATATTCCAATTAATATAGGGTCTAACCTTCCCGACCACAATTTTTCTTTTAAAAAAGGCATTTTACCAATTACTTGTTGACTTGGTTGAATCCAATTCATCAATCAAACAAAGAAAAGAGTGTAATTGTTTAACAGATATATCAAATGGAGAATTCTTTTTAAATAAAAACGTGGGAGGATTAGATCGAATGCTCCCTGCGTGAATAAAAATTCGGTCTGTTGGACACCTTCCGGGACTTCTATATTCAACGTTTGTTCAATTACTCTTTTACCCGCAAATGCAATGGTGGCCTCGGGTTCGGCAATAACGACCTTCCCCAACATACCAAAACTAGCTGTTACCCCACCAGTAGTAGGAGATGCGAGGATTGATGTATAAAATAGTTTGGCATCTAATTGATAATTATATAACGCACAAGCTATTTTACTCATCTGCATCGAGACGTTCATCGAATCTCAATAAGATATCGATAAATTCGCTAGGAGCGGCAGACGACTTTAATTCGTCTCGAAGTAGTATCTGCCCGGGAGTTGGACTCGTGAAGAGCTGAGTAATGAATTGATCTAAAACGTCCTTCCGTATAGACTGTAGCTTTAGGCCCGCCCATTTTTGTCTCCAAATGGCGACAATGAAAAAGGCTTTCGTAAAGAGCTGAATATATGCAGCTCCCATCGAAAGTAGTTTTTCCATTTCAGAAGTATCCGGGTCGTTTGCATTTCGTGCATGCCCCGCTATACAGTCGTAATGAGTCAGATGCCGAAGGAATGTGACATAGCCTAGTAGGTCACCCGCAGAGGTCTGCATTTCTTCGAGATTTTGATTCGGATGTTCATCTTGAATCAAAATTAGCGATTTTTTGAACCAATCCTGGTATTGGTCCAATATAGCAAACTCCTCTTCTACGAATAGAAACTTTTTGGAAATCTCGCGTTCTATCCAGTAGAAGATGAACATCCGCAAATAATGCGGAAAATGCGGAAAATTCTTGAGGGAATTTTGCGTAGAATCGGGTTTTATGAGTTTTTCTTGGAAAACAGGATCAATTTCGGATTTCCTATTATTTAGAACATTTTCGAAACGATCTACCATTTTTTTGCATTTTTCCAAATGCTTATTCCAACTGTCGTCGTTATTTAAACTTATTTGGTTTAGTAGTTATTTATACTTATTTGATAGATATTTTGTTTTAAAAAAAAGTTAATGAAATTATAAAATAGTTAGTGATATTATTTAGATTATTTAGTTATAAAATAAGTGATTCCATTTATCTTTTTGCTCATCTATATTATTTCGATTATCAAATAAGTGATTCGATTTCACTTTTTAAAAGATAGAACAAAACAATAAGCGTTTCGATTAATAAGTGATTCGATTTCTCTTTCTATCTTTCTAAAAGATAGAATAGAACAATAAGTGTTTAGATAAGTGGTTACATAACTATTTCGATAAGTGATTCGAATTTCTCATAATAAAAGATAGAACAAAACAAAAGAGGAAATACAAAAAGTATAGAATATAGAAACTTTCTTTACTTTTTGTATTTCCTTAATTAAATTTTGTTTAATTTAGGGAGAAATTCTTTTAAAATCTCCGCCTTTTTTAAAATATCCTGAACAGTTTCTGTAGGTTGAGCACCCTTTTCAAGGAAATATAGAATAGCAGGAACATTTAAATAAGTTTGATTCGTTATCGGATCATAAAAACCCACTTTCCCAAGATCTCTTCCTTCTCTTCGAGATCGAACATCAATTGCAACGATTCGATAGACGGCTCATTGGGATAGATGTAGATGAATAATACCCCCCCTAGAAACGTATAGGAAGTTTTCGCCTCGTACGGCTCGAGAAAAAATGATTCCTAGTTCTATTTTTGTATAAAATAAAAATGGCAAATTGGTCTATAAAACGATCAAATCAATTAGATTATGATTGAAGTCCTTTTTTATTCTTCGTTCCTGAAAACTAAAAAAACCATTCGTACTCATAACTCAAGTTGAATAACTCTCAAATAGCTCAAAGGAAAATCTTTAGGCATTTCATTTTTTGAGTGGTCTTTAAACCCCTTTCCTTTTTGTTTGTCTCGTTTACAAATCTATTTGTATTGGATTTTTTTCTGGTCTAGTTATTGAGACAATTGAAAGGGTGTTTCCTTGTTCTGGGATCCTTTATCTTTTCTTTGTTTTAAATCATTGGGTTTAAACATAACTTCGGTGATTTTTAATCCTTTCAAAATGGCAGCAACCTACCCTTTTTTGTGATTTCTTTCTATCTTTTATCAAAGAATCATACAAACGGTTGATTTCCACGCGATACATTTTGTATCGAAAGAGTTTTGTCAATTCTAAGAAACTTTCCTTTTCGATTGGAACCCTTTCCATATCGAAAATATACTTACGAAGTTGTTCCAATTTATTGATTGGCATTAACCCTAGATCCTTGCCCCTGAGAAATGAATCAATACTTTCTACTCGAGCTTCATCATAGACTATTTACATTACAACCCCCCCCCCCCAAAAAAAAAAAAATAAATAAAGGAGAGGTTCTAGTGGAACAGAACAACCGATGTCGAGCCAAGAGCACCTTCATTCTTTTATAAAGTGGTGGGTGTAAAAATCCACAACGGACCGTGTCCTTCAAGTCGCACGTTGCTTTCTACCATATCGTTTCAAACGAAGTTTTACCATAACATTTCTCTAATTTGAAGCCGGTATGGAATCATGAATAATCATTTGTTCAGTCGGTAGGAACAAGTTTTACCCAGAATTCCCCTTGATTATTGTATAACTATTCCGGCTATTCTTGATTGTCTAAAAAAAGGAAGATAAAATACGAGCTTGTTTTATAGCAATAGTAATTAATCGTTGTTGTTTCAAGGTCAATCTATTCACTCGTCTATCAATCTATTCACTCGTCTAGATAATATTTTTCCTTGTTGACTAATAAATCGATTAATTACACTCATGTTTCTATAATCAATTCGATCCCCCGATTGAATCGGGGGTAAACGCCTACGAAACCGAATTTCGGATTATCGGCGTCTAAAGAACTGGATCGCGTAGTAGAGTAATAACGCGCACCAGATTATCCGACCTTCACCACCCGGAATCGGTCTGCCAAATACACGGTTATCGAAACCGTAATAAGGGGATGTACCCCTTGCTACGGTCAGGAGCATTGCTTAGTGAATAACCACTACTAGCTCCTCTTCATTACTACTACCGAAAGAAGTTTCCGTGTCAATTGCTTTCATTCCCACCCTTATATGACCATATGAACGAGCATTAGCTAGAACTCGATTAGTGTCTCTTAGGAATGTTACTACCTCGCATCGCACAGTAATTGGTAACCCGTTATTATCTCTACCTTCAACTACCAGAGCGTTATAAAGCTTTGGCCTCTTGCCCGACGGAAATTCTATTTCTATGGCTGGCCCAATCATTTTAACCACGTATCCGACGTTTTTCTCTACTCTTAGAGAATTTTGGGAACTTTTTTGCGTCATTAAAAATTAAAAACCTCGCTTTTAAATTTTTTTTTCGATTGAACAACCATTTGAAATTAAATTTCATTAATTAAATAACTCATTTATACAGACATAGTCAAGGGGCCCTCTATGATCGATGATCATAGAAATGAAGGGATATTTTAATACTTACCAACTTGATCTTGTTGCCCCTGGCAACAAACATGCGTGAACCATTTCACGAAGTATGTGTCTGGATAGTCCAAAGTCTCGATAGTTAGCTCTCGCTCTTCCGGTCGAAAAACAACGTCGACGAAGGCGTGTAGGTGCACTATTCCGCGGTGGGGATTGTAACTTTCCATGAATTTCTAATTGTTTACTTACCGGTAGAAAGAGTTTCTATTATTCTATTTTTTGCTAAATTGGGTAATTTCAATTATCGTATTCCCCTGTTAAAGACTAGGACAAAGAATTGAGCCAAAAGGAAGACAATTAAAAATTGGGTAAAGTCACCCAGTGGTTTTTTTTCCCAATTCACATTAACGAAATCCGGATGGCGAATCTCGCCAATATATATGCTTTGGCCACCTTCAAACGTTTCAGTTCTACCTTTCAGAGCACTTAGAGGCCCTTTTGTATCTAACACTTCCGTCCCTTCCCTTAAAGTACTTTCCCCGTTACACATTAACATTACCGCGAGAACTCGATTATTCTCAAGGATACACTGGACTTCGCAAATGATATAAGTATAATCTACCCCACCGGGGTAGCTCTCCTTTATAATTAAGGCGTTCAAAAGCTTAGGCATCTTGTCTGGCGGAAAAGCGATATCCAAAACAGTATCAATTTGTTGAAGAAGTTTTCCTTCTTTTTTTTCTTCAATACCAGAATCGCCAGGAACACAACTAATTGGATTTTTAGTATCCATCTTTTATTTCTTTTTTTTATTCTAAAAATACCATTATTGGTTCATTCTTCATTGAATCATATAGATGATCTAGTCATAATGGAATTTCGAGTTTTTTTACTGAATCACATGAAATTTTTCTCAACTCCTTATATATACAAAAAAAGTCGATTCCTTTTTCTTCCTAATCGGAATATATTTCCCATTCGGATTCTTCTTCGAAGTCTTGTTCCAAATCGGAATCGTCTGTTTCCCACCAGTCGAATCCTTCTTCTACGCCTAAGCATTCTTCCAAATCCATTTTGTCTTCTATTTCTTTGAGGTAGGCTTTTACCTTGTTGAAGGCCATTCTTTCTTTTTGGAAGTCGGATTTTTCCAAGAACAAGAACAAGTTTATTTTTTCTTCGAGTAAGGAAATTAGATTCTCAACTTCGTCGAATAAGTTGCTTTGTTCGCCCGAAAGGGGTGGTTTCATAAATAGAACGATCAGGAATCGCATTATTCGTCTGCTAAGTCGATCCCTTCCTCTATTGTCTGGATTCTCAAACATCCTATCGCATTATTCGTCTGCTAAGTCGATCCCTTCCTCTATTGTCTGGATTCTCAAACATCCTTCTTATATGGCCTCCTCGGGATCCCACCCCTCGGGATTATCCCAATTATCTAAATTCACGGAGATTCTTGTATCCCTCGATTTCATACGTTTTTTGTAACCTAATAAAAAAGAAAAACGAAGGAAGGGAGCCATGGTAAAGAAATTACCAAGCGCGGTCTTATCAATGGCACTGAATTTGAATTTCGTCCCATAAGTATTAGGTAAATAAACTAATTTTTTGTTTTGCATAGAATAGGAAGGGTTCTTTTCGGGTTCACGAAAATTTTCAAAGAGTGTAAATACTTACTAACATGAAACGAATAATTGAAAGACATAATACTAAGCCGTAACATGAGAAATCAGACCGCATTAAAAAAGAAAAGATAAAGTGGCAGGCCTAGAAAAAGAAATGGATTCAGCAGAATATTGTAATGAATATTCTGACTTACTTGACCCGACTTATAGCTTTTTTGTTCGCATATAAAGCGGATTCGAAATTCTCTTTCATTCCACCTGTACCCGGGCGCTTCATATTCGCCCGGAGACTTGTTGCCTTTGTAAAACATACCTTTTCAAAACTAATTGATGCCTTTGCAAAACGAAAAGTTGCATCATGGTTTTCCCTCTGTTTTTAACTAAAAGTTGCATACATCTGTTTTTAACTACAATATTCATTAAAATTTGCATAACCTTTTCCTCCTATTGTGGTTTTTTTTTTATTAAAATATTATAACTTTTTTATATACTGATTGTCAAGTATATGATAAATCATATATCTTATTATAATTGATTCTATTTCTTTTTTTATAAAAAAAAGAATCTAAACTTTTTATATAGGAATTCTCAAGTATATGATCGATCGTATATCTTATTATAATTGATTCTTAAATAATATGGATTCGAATCTAATCGCCCTATAGAAATATTAATATACAGATTTCATTTCAATTGGAATTTGGTTATTCACCATGTACGAGGATCTCTACTAAGCATCCATGGCTGAATGGTTAAAGCGCCCAACTCATAATTGGAGAGTTCGTAGGTTCAATTCCTACTGGATGCATGCTAATGGGACCCTCTACTACGTCTATAGAAATATCGGATTCTCTATCTTATTGTATATATATAGATTAATATTGTAATGGAATGAATATTCTGACTTATAGCTTTCTTGTTCGTCTCCTAAGTATAAGATAGAGATATATTTCTTTATTTCGAATTTCTTTATATACGATTTTCATTTATTTATATACGATAGGTCCCGTTTGGTTTGGTTCTCTTTGGGATGAGAAATGGCCTACTTAACTCAGTGGTTAGAGTATTGCTTTCATACGGCGGGAGTCATTGGTTCAAATCCAATAGTAGGTAGAGTATTGCTTTCATACGGCGGGAGTCATTGGTTCAAATCCAATAGTAGGTAGAACTTATTAGATACCATTGACTCTGGTATCTAATAAGTTTTTCTACTCGCCTTCTTTTTTTATTGAATTTTTTCTTTTTTTTTTTTTTTTCGTTCCATTAAAATCGCAATCGACTACGAAATTTAAATTTCGTAGTCGATTCCTTTTTCTTCCTAATCGGAATATATTTCCCATTCGGATTCTTCTTCGAAGTCTTGTTCCAAATCGGAATCGTCTGTTTCCCACCAGTCGAATCCTTCTTCTACGCCTAAGCATTCTTCCAAATCCATTTTGTCTTCTATTTCTTTGAGGTAGGCTTTTACCTTGTTGAAGGCCATTCTTTCTTTTTGGAAGTCGGATTTTTCCAAGAACAAGAACAAGTTTATTTTTTCTTCGAGTAAGGAAATTAGATTCTCAACTTCGTCGAATAAGTTGCTTTGTTCGCCCGAAAGGGGTGGTTTCATAAATAGAACGATCAGGAATCGCATTATTCGTCTGCTAAGTCGATCCCTTCCTCTATTGTCTGGATTCTCAAACATCCTTCTTATATGGCCTCCTCGGGATCCCACCCCTCGGGATTATCCCAATTATCTAAATTCATCCTTCTTATATGGCCTCCTCGGGATCCCACCCCTCGGGATTATCCCAATTATCTAAATTCACGGAGATTCTTGTATCCCTCGATTTCATACGTTTTTTGTAACCTAATAAAAAAGAAAAACGAAGGAAGGGAGCCATGGTAAAGAAATTACCAAGCGCGGTCTTATCAATGGCACTGAATTTGAATTTCGTCCCATAAGTATTAGGTAAATAAACTAATTTTTTGTTTTGCATAGAATAGGAAGGTCTCTTTTCGGTTTCACGAAAATAAAAATAAAAAAAAAAATTTTAAATATTTACTAACATGAAACGATATAATTGAAAGACATAATACTAAGCCGTAACATGAGAAATCAGACCGCATTAAAAAAGAAAAGATAAAGTGGCAGGCCTAGAAAAAGAAATGGATTCAGCAGAATATTGTAATGAATATTCTGACTTACTTGACCCGACTTATAGCTTTTTTGTTCGCATATAAAGCGGATTCGAAATTCTCTTTCATTCCACCTGTACCCGGGCGCTTCATATTCGCCCGGAGACTGTCTGTCTTTAACAATGAAGAAAATAGTGTACGGTTCCATAGATCTTGATGAAATCAAAATATTCCAAAACTTCCCAATCTTCTGATTGTAGAAGTCTCTTCCACTTCGAACTGTGAGTATCTTTTATGATGATTAGAAGATCCTCGATAGTATAGATCTTTTCTTCCATGAGGAAACTAGTTATTGGGGTAGATAACCTCAATTCTGAAATAAAGAAAAAAGCCGGGTCTTTTCTTTTTCTAGAGATATAGACTATCAACCTATACCACCACGGTTTCACTTTCAGTTTCTCAAAGTTACAATAGAATAAGGCCGTTAAAGCCCACGAATTATTAACAAATTGGTCTATTTTTCTGACAATTTCCTCTTTATCTTTCTCCTCCAAACCTTCTATTTCTAGGAGGTCCTCGCGAGTGTAGATTCTCATTAGAATATTATAACTTTTTTATATACTGATTGTCAAGTATATCATCGATCATATATCTTATTATAATCAATTCTATTTCTTTTTTTATAAAAAAAAAAAGACTCTAAACTTTTTATATAGGAATTGTCAAGTATATGATCGATCATATATCTTATTATAATCGATTAAAAAAAAAAAAAAAAAAAAAAAAAAAAAAAAAAAAAAAAAAAAAAAAAAAAAAAAAAAAAAAAAAATCATATATCTTATTATAATTGATTCTATTTCTTTTTTTATAAAAAAAAGAATCTAAACTTTTTATATAGGAATTCTCAAGTATATGATCGATCGTATATCTTATTATAATTGATTCTTAAATAATATGGATTCGAATCTAATCGCCCTATAGAAATATTAATATACAGATTTCATTTCAATTGGAATTTGGTTATTCACCATGTACGAGGATCTCTACTAAGCATCCATGGCTGAATGGTTAAAGCGCCCAACTCATAATTGGAGAGTTCGTAGGTTCAATTCCTACTGGATGCATGCTAATGGGACCCTCTACTACGTCTATAGAAATATCGGATTCTCTATCTTATTGTATATATATAGATTAATATTGTAATGGAATGAATATTCTGACTTATAGCTTCCTTGTTCGTCTCCTAAGTATAAGATAGAGATATATTTCTTTATTTCGAATTTCTTTATTTATCAGCAGAATATTGTAATGAATATTCTGACTTACTTGACCCGACTTATAGCTTTTTTGTTCGCATATAAAGCGGATTCGAAATTCTCTTTCATTCCACCTGTACCCGGGCGCTTCATATTCGCCCGGAGACTGTCTGTCTTTAACAATGAAGAAAATAGTGTACGGTTGTATAGATCTCGATTAAATCTATATATGCCAACTCTTCTGATTGTACAAATCTCCTCCACTTCGAACTGTGAGTATCCTTTATGATGATTAGAAGATCCTCGATGGTATAGATCTTTTCTTCCATGAGGAAACTAGTTATTCGGG